CCTAGAATCATATCTTCATTATCTAAACGAACCCGGAACATGCCGTTGGGAAGTGATTCAGTAATTAAACCTTCATGAATCCATTTTTGTTCTTTCATTACAGGCAAAACCCCCTTGAAGTATCAACTAGTGGAGGAACAACCCTATTAGACAACCCACCCCTTCTCTTGTCTTTTTTACAAATAAGAAGTTTCGTATTGAATTCAGATATTAGAAGGATTACCATATATAACACAAAATTTCTCCGCCTATTCTTTCTAGTCGAGCCTCTCGGTCTGTCATTATACCCCGAGAGGTAGAAAGAATTACAATCCCCATCCCACCTAAAATTCTAGGAATTCTTTGATAGTTAGAATAGATTCGTAGACCCGGCCGACTGATCCTTTTTAAATTTAAAAGATTTCTATAAGTCCTTTTCCTATTCCGTCTATGTCGTAGGGTTAAAACCAAAAAAGATTTGTTGTTTTCTCGATGTTTTCTCACGTTTTCGATAAACCCCTCTCGTAAAAGTATTTTAACAATACTTTGGCTGATATTAGTAGATGCTACTCGAACCACGCTTTTTCTATACATATCGGCATTTCGTATAGAGGTTATTATGTCAGCAATAGTATCACTACCCATGATTAATTAAAATTATTGGTGCCTCCAAATTTGGATATAATCAACATGTTTTTCTTTTTTTTTTTTTTTACGTATTTGTTTATGAATATTAATTTTGAAAGGTATATACGTGAGACAAAATCTACTAAATGAATCTTAATCTATTTCTTTTAAATACCCTACTATATATAACCATATCGTGGTCTCATTTTATAATACCTCGGGAGCTAATGAAACTATTTTAGTAAAATTGAACTGTCTCAATTCTCGGGCAATCGCACCAAAAACTCGCGTTCCTTTTGGATTTCCTTCTTGATCAATCACAACTGCAGCATTGTCATCATATCGTATTATCATACCGTTGTCACGTTTAAGTTCTTTACAAGTACGGACAATTACAGCTCTGACCACTTCTGATCTTTCTAGAGGCATGTTTGGAACTGCGTCTTTGATCACAGCAACAATAACGTCACCAATATGAGCATATCGACGGTTGCTAGCTCCTATGATTCGAATACACATCAATTCTCGAGCCCCGCTGTTATCTGCTACATTCAAATGGGTCTGAGGTTGAATCATATCATTTTTTTTTTATCTGTTTTTTACAATACAAAGGTCGAAGAAAAAAAGAAATATTGTTTGTCCAAAAAAAGAAACCTGCACTCGCTATTTTTTTTACCCAAGGCCTATTTCTTTTTTATCCCGAAATGATGAATTGAGCTCGGATAGGCATTTTGGACGCTGCTATTGAAATAGCCCTTCTGGCTATATTTTCTGTTACTCCACCCATTTCATAAAGTATTCGACCCGGTTTAACAACAGCTACCCAATATTCGGGAGAGCCTTTACCTGAACCCATACGTGTTTCTGCGGGCCTTACTGTAACTGGTTTATCTGGAAATATACGGACCCATATTTTTCCACCGCGACGCGCATTGCGTGTCATTGCTCGTCGACCTGCTTCTATTTGTCTAGATGTGATCCAAGCGGGTTCAAGTGCCTGAAGAGCGTATTTACCAAAACAAATATCATTACCTCGATAAGATATTCCCTTCATTCTTCCTCTATGTTGTTTACGGAATCTGGTTCTTTTGGGGTTATAGTTGATGGTTTGTTTTGAATTCCATCTCTACTACAGAACCGGACGTGAGAGTTTCTTCTCATCCAGCTCCTCGCGAATAAAATGAATTCCAATTAAAGATTTTGAATTCAATTCAGATAGAATATAATTTGAATGAAGATATACATGTATTTAATAAGTAATATACTGAATCATGGATTTCATTTAATCTAGATCAAATCTATTATGAATTTGTATATCTTGTTTGTATAGATAACTAAATATATTAAATAACTTATTAAATAACATAACTATTTTTTTCTTATATTTATTTTATCTATTTTAGAATGTTAAAACGAATCTTTCTTTTGTTTTACTCTTTATCGTATTGGATTGACCCAAATTTAGCAATCCAAGAAAATAAAGTTTTCGCGGGCGAATATTTACTCTTTCCATTTCTATTTCAGTTCTATCATTAGTTGATAACTTTTCCGAATAGATGAATTGGTCTCTGGTCGGTTCCGCCATCCCGATCCATGAATCATTCGAATTCATTTTCACTAGAATCTTTTGAATTCACAGGTTCCGTCGTTCCCATCTCTTCTTACTTAATGGTTAGGTCTGAATTCTACAATGGAGCTATTAGTTCTTGAGTCAATATTCTTAGTCTTTATTGGCTCGAAGCTCTTTATTTATTGGCTCGATGAGCAGATCCATTTAATGTTAATGATGAATCCAATCCGTATTGATGCTTTATTACACAGCTTTTTTCTGAGATGACTCATAGACCTTACATATTGGAATTCTATATCATCACTATTCTTTTTCTTTCTTTCT